TAAACGAAATTTCATTTTTGCAGCACTATAAGACTAGCACACAAACGAAACTCGCTAGAATACGCCAGTCCGGTCTTTCCTGGTTTCGGGGTTTGACAGAAAAAAATAGGCTTGTCTGGGTCGTAGGGGGTAAGGGGGTTTGTCGCGCGAAAACGTCGATTTTTTGAGGGAGGGAGGGCCACATAAATAGGGGAATAAGGAGTAAATAACGATAGTTTATGCTCTTGAAATCACTTATGCAATTCTTATAAGAATGTTGGTGAAGTACTGAACATAAAGAAACCGCAAGCAAGGAATATGTTCAACCTTATGGAACTAACATTAGGAAGGACCCCGCCAAATGCCAAGTGAAAGGTAGACGAAAAAAAAATACCAAATGCCCCTTAGAGTGAACGCTCGGCATGGTGGGTAAAGTGGGTTCGATTCACATGCATTAACTTATGCGCAAAAGTGCGATTGATGGGGGGTTTATGTGATAAGGGAACCTGACGAAGGAACCAGAGGCCAGAAATAATTCATTCTGTGCGACCCCCACGATTTATGGACCTGACCATCATTCATGATCCACATTAGGATGCAATCGATGGTGGGACTTTACTACATTAATTAAGTGCGTGATCGAGTAATGTTGGGGAACGCATAGAAAATGGTTAAACAGGGTTATGGGGATTATTCTATTACTCAGCTACGTTGGAGTTCTTCGTGAGTCTTCTGTTTGCAGTTTATGTCTGTCTAAGTTTTATTGTTACTTGGTTGGGTTTAATTATATTTATGTTGATAGTGTTCTTATGTCCTTAGATTCAGTATATTATACCTTAAGGTATTTACTTATACATAGATAGTGTAAAGTTATACATAGTATGTATTAACACCATAATATATGTAATATTATGCATATATGGGTTAACACCATAGTGTATGTAAAATAATACATATATGTCCATGAATGCTCTGCGCAGTCATGAACAAGTGCTTGAACTGCCTAAGGGCATCAAGCACTATTTGGGCGCGGCGGCCGCATTACCAGAGGGTAGTTTAACTTTAGAATGCTAGCTTTGGGAGCTAGTGGTGGGAGTTCAAGCCTCTTCCCTTTGGGCCTCAGGGAGGATTTTAACCTCCGTTTCCGGATTACAAGACCGGCGCTTTAAAACACTAAGCTACTAGGGCAGTTTCAGTTTAGGGCTTTGTTCTCTAATCACCCTGCCACCGGAGCTAGTACAAGGAAAATAGAGAAGTAGAGTAGCGATGCCACTTGACCAATAATAATGAATGGGTGTTCGACTGGCATACCTCCGATTCATGTGAGAATAATGACGTCGGCAACAAGGGTTCAGAATAGGAATTGTGTAATGGGTCGGAAAGTAATTCCTCGTTGTTTAGAGGTGTGCAAGATAGGTACGACCATAAGAACTAGAATAGAGAACAGAAGGGCAAGTACTCCACCTAGCTTGTTCGGAATAGATCGGAGAATGGCGTAGGCAAAGAGGAAGTATCACTCAGGCTTAATATGAGGTGGGGTGACAAGGGGATTAGCTGGGGTAAAATTGTCAGGGTCTCCTAATAAGTTGGGGGAGAATAATGCCAGCGAGGTCAGCGCCAGTAGCATTACTGCGAATCCTAAGAGATCTTTATAAGAGAAGTATGGGTGGAATGCGATTTTATCGGCGTCAGAATTGAGCCCTGCTGGGTTGTTAGATCCCGTTTCGTGTAAAAATAAAAGGTGAAGGATAGTAACACCTGCAATAACGAAGGGGAACAAGAAGTGGAAGGCGAAGAACCGAGTAAGAGTCGCGTTGTCGACCGAAAAGCCTCCTCAAATTCATTGGACTAATTCAGTACCTACGTAAGGAACTGCAGACATAAGGTTGGTAATGACAGTTGCCCCTCAGAAGGACATTTGTCCTCAGGGTAGTACGTACCCAACGAAGGCAGTCATCATAACTAAAAGAAGTAGTACTACTCCAATGTTTCAAGTTTCTATGTAAAGATAAGAACCGTAGTACAGTCCTCGAGCAATGTGTGCATAAATGCAGATGAAAAAGAATGAGGCTCCGTTTGCATGCATATTTCGGATTAGTCACCCGTAATTTACGTCTCGACAAATGTGGGCCACTGACGAGAAAGCGGTAGCGATGTCCGAGGTGTAGTGTATAGCTAGGAAAAGTCCTGTAAGGATTTGTGTGGCCAAGCATAGTCCTAAAAGGGATCCAAAATTTCATCAGACTGAAATGTTGGATGGTGCTGGGAGGTCTACTACTGCGTCGTTAGCGATCTTGAGTAGGGGGTGGGTTTTTCGTAGGCTTGCCATTAGAGGTTTCTATAGTTGAATAACAACGGTGGTTTTTCAAGTCATTAGTCTTGGTTAAAGTCCGAGTGGAAATTATGTCTTACTTATTTTGTGGATGACTTTTACTGTTAATTTTAGGGTTGGTGGGGGTAGCATCTAATCCAGCACCCTACTTTGCAGCCCTTGGGTTGGTTGTGGTGGCTGGAGCAGGGTGTGCTATCTTGGCTGGGTGCGGAGCCTCTTTCTTGGCGCTGGTGTTATTTTTAATCTATCTGGGAGGAATGCTGGTTGTGTTTGCCTACTCGGCAGCTTTAGCAGCCGAGCCTCATCCAGAGGGTTGATGAGAGGCCTCGGTGTTAGAGTATGTGGTATGTTATTTAGTTGCGGTAGTCGTAGCTGCGGGTTATTTTAGTGGGGACTGGTACAATTATCTGTTGCCCTCGGTGAGTACTTTCAAGGAATTCTTTGTGTTATCTGAAGATACTGGAGGTGTAGGGGTAATGTATTCCATAGGAGGAGGCTTGCTAGTTATCTGTGCTGCGGTTCTCTTGCTAAGTCTGTTTGTTGTGCTTGAGATTGTCCGAGGGGTGGATCGAGGGACTCTCCGAGCCGTCTAGATTAGGACTATTAGCGTTGCCAGGGCCAGGGTAATGAGGAAAGTAGTGAGGTAGGTTTTGATCATCCCCTGTTGCATGTCGCTCGTAATAGAAGATATCTTTAGTTGTACAGATGACAAGCCTTTAGGGCCGGAGGCCTCTAGTCATGTCTGATCAGCCATTTGGTTAGCCATCGTTTGTCCTATAATAAGAGTGACTTTAGGGACCAGGCGGTGAACTGTAGCAGGGAAGTATCCTAATGCATTCGAGAAGTTGTGCACCTTAATAGTTGGAGTAATTTTTACTTGCTTCGATGTCAGGTTTGCTAGTTCTAATGCAGTGAGAAGTCCGATGATTGTGACAAGAAGGGCAGCTAGCTTAAGCACAGGAGGCATGGTCATGATAGGGGTGTTTAAAGGGAGAATATTAGAGGTAAGAATTAGGCCTGCAACAATGCTTCCTCAAGCCAATCGCTTGATTGGGTTAATAACCTGAGGGTCGTTCTCGTTAATGGGTGATAAGGGCAGGAATCGAGGGGTCCCTATAGAAACAAAGAAGATTACTCGGAGGCTATAAGCAGCTGTGAAAGAAGTTGCCACCAGGGTTAAGATAAGGGCTCAGGCGTTTAGGTGTGAGGTGTTTAGGGCTTCGATGATTGCGTCTTTGGAGAAGAATCCGGCCAGAAATGGTGTTCCCGTAAGGGCTAAGCTTCCGATTGTCGTGCAGGTGGAGGTAAAAGGTGCCAGGTGGTGAAGTCCGCCCATTTTACGAATGTCCTGTTCATCATTGAGGCTGTGAATAATAGACCCGGAGCAGAGGAAAAGCATGGCTTTAAAGAATGCGTGAGTGCAAATGTGGAGGAAGGCAAGTTGTGGTTGGTTGAGCCCAATTGTTACTATTATCAGACCCAGCTGACTAGAGGTTGAAAAAGCTACGATTTTCTTGATGTCATTCTGGGTTAAAGCGCATGTAGCGGTAAATAGCGTCGTTAGTGCACCGAGGCAAAGGCAGATAGTTATGATAGTTTCGTTCGATGCTATGAATGGGTGGAGGCGGATTAGCAAGAAGATGCCCGCAACCACCATAGTGCTCGAGTGCAGTAGGGCAGAGACTGGGGTAGGGCCCTCCATTGCAGAGGGAAGTCAGGGATGCAGCCCAAATTGTGCGGACTTCCCTGTGGCAGCAATGACCAGTCCCAGTGCAGGTAGCGTGGTGTTAAAGTCTTTAGAGAGAGAAAAAATTTGCTGAATCTCCCATGAATTGAGTTTGGTGGCGAATCATGCCATAGTCAAAATAAACCCAATGTCTCCTACTCGGTTATAGATAACAGCTTGGAGTGCAGCGGTGTTGGCATCTGCCCGCCCGTATCATCAGCCGATGAGAAGAAAGGACATGATCCCTACGCCTTCTCAGCCAATAAAGAGTTGAAACATGTTGTTGGCTGTAACTAGAATAACCATGGCGATGAGGAAGGTGAGCAGGTATTTAAAGAAGCGGTTCATGTTAGGGTCTTCGTGCATATATCAAGCAGCGAACTCTAAAATTGACCATGTGACGAAGAGAGCAATTGGTGTGAAGATAATAGAATAGAAGTCAAGTTTAAGACTAACACTAATGGAAAACGTGGAAGTGTTTATCCAGTGTCAGGTCGTTACTACTGCTTCCAGTCCCTGGTCAAGAAAGATAAATAGGGGTAATAAACTTACAGCAAATGCAGTGCTAACCGCGGTCTTTACGTGGGTGGTTGCTCATTGGCCTTTCACAGGGGTGGGATTAATTGTGGTTATAAGGGGGTATGCTAGCATGACAAAGATAAGGATAAATGATGTGGTTATTACAAGGGTGGTTTGCATAGCTCCTGCTTGGATTTGCACCAAGAGTTTTTGGTTCCTAAGACCAGCGGATGACTATTATCCTTCATGAGCCGAGTGAGCTACAGATTTTAACTGTAGGGAAAGAGATTAGCAGTCTCTTGTGCCTCAGGCCTCTCTCCGGCGGGGGAGGGGGGTTTAACCCCTTTCTTTGGAATCACAATCCAACATTTTGAGTAAACTACACCTGCAATAGAATCATCCTCACATGAGTTCTGGCTTAACCATAAGAAGAATGATGGGAATAAGATGAAGGGAGATTAATAAGTGTTCTCGAGTGTGGTAAGGGGGAAGTGCGGTGATGTGGGAAGGCGTTTGACCCCGCTGTGTTATCAAGAACATGTATAGTGAATAGCCCGCAGTAATTAGGGTCCCTAATCCTGTCAAAACAATAGATCATGGTGATCAGTTGAACATTGTGGTAATGATCATTATTTCTCCCATTAAGTTTGGAAGAGGGGGAAGGGCCAGGTTGGCTAAATTAGCGATGAATCACCAGGTTGCTGTTAGCGGGAACAGGGTTTGTATGCCCCGGGCAAGGGCTATTGTACGGCTATGAGTCCGTTCGTAGCTTGTGTTGGCTAAACAGAAAAGTGCTGAAGAGGTGAGTCCGTGTGCGATTATAAGGATGATTGCACCGGTTAGGCCCCAAGGAGTTTGGGTGAGGATTCCACCAGCTACAAGTCCCATGTGACTTACTGATGAGTAAGCGATGAGTGATTTTAGGTCTGTTTGGCGCAAGCAGATGGTCCCCGTTATCACGATCCCTCAGAGTGCAAGAACAATAAAGGGGTAAGCCATTTCTTTTGTGAGTGGGTCAAGGATGGGTGTAATTCGAATCATGCCGTACCCTCCAAGTTTTAAGAGAACTGCAGCAAGTACCATGGAGCCTGCGATGGGTGCTTCTACATGGGCTTTAGGAAGTCAAAGATGGACCCCATAAAGTGGTATCTTAACTAGGAAGGCAAGAAGACAGGCGGCTCACCAGAGCTTGTCGGCCTGGTGAGTGAGAGAAGGGAGCTCGTTAAAGTTCAATGTAATTATTGAGAGGCTACCTGTTGAGGCTTGCAGTGCTAGCAGTGCAACCAGAAGAGGGAGAGATCCTGCTAGGGTATAGAATAAAAAGTATGTACCTGCGTTGAGCCGCTCCGCCTGATTTCCTCAGCGGGTAATAATAATTAGAGTAGGGACCAGTGTAGCTTCAAATATGATGTAAAACATGATGACCTCAGTAGCTCCAAAGGCTAAGATAAGGAAGGCTTGCAGGGAGGTTAGTAGAGTAATGTACATTCGTTGGCGGGAAATAGGCTCCGTTTGCGTATGATTTTGGCTAGCTAGGATTATTAATGGGAGCAGCCAGCATGTAAGTACTAGTAGAGGAGAGGATAGGGGATCAATGGCCATGTAGGTATTAGAGGCTGACCACCCTGTCTCAGACGGTCAGCTTAATCAGCTGAAGCTGAGAAGGGCAATGACTAAGCTGTGTGCGGTGGTAGCAGTCCACAGTCACTTCTGTGGGGACAGCCAGATAGTTGGGAACAGCATAAGAGTAGGAATTAGTACTTTTAGCATTGTAGAAGATTTAGGTTTTGAAGGCGGTCGGTGCCGTGAGTACGAGCTGTTGCTACTAATAGCGCTAGTCCTGCACTTGCTTCACATGCTGAGAAAGCGAGCAGCATCATAGGTGCCGGTGTAAAATTTGTTGCTCCTATTTGCAATGACCAGAGTGACAAGGCAATAAACAGTGATAGTATTATCCCTTCTAAGCACAAAAGTGCAGAAAGAAGGTGGGTTCGATGAAACGCTACTCCCGAGAGGCCTAGAATAAACGCTGTGGTAAAGCTGAAGTGTGTTGGGGTCATAAGAGGGTTATGGATTTTCACCATAATTGTCTAAGCCGAAATTAGAAGTCTTTTTTGGACTAACTCTCTATTCGGCTCACTCAAGCCCCCCCTGAAGTCATTCGTAGACGAGTCCAAGGGTTAGAAGTCCAAGCACGGCAATTACTCAGATTAAAGTTGTTTTAGGCTCTAAGAGTTGATTTCCTCATGGGAGGGGGAGGAGTAAAGCGATTTCCAAGTCAAACAGCAGGAAAAGAATTGCAACCAAAAAGAATCGCATAGAAAATGGGAGGCGGGCGGAGCCAAGGGGGTCAAAGCCGCATTCGTAGGGTGATAGCTTTTCTGCATCAGGGGCCATCTGTGGAAGTCAGAAGGAAACGGTCATTAGCACGAGCGATAAGGCAGTTGCGATTGCTAAAATTGTTGTGATTAGGTTCATTATCTTTCCTTAGATTTAAACTAAGATTAAATGGTTGGAAGCCATTCGTATTGTCTTTATACTAGAAAGATTATGATCCTCATCAGTAGATAGAGACGTACAAGAATAATCATACTACGTCGACAAAGTGTCAGTATCAGGCAGCGGCTTCAAAGCCAAAGTGGTGATTAGAGGTGAAATGGTAGAGTACTTGACGTAATAGGCATACAGCTAGGAATGTTGAGCCAATAATAACATGAAGTCCGTGGAAACCTGTGGCTACGAAGAATGTAGATCCATAAACTCCATCCGCAATAGTAAAAGGGGCTTCGTAGTACTCCATTCCTTGCAGGAACGTAAAGTAGAATCCTAATAGAATTGTTAGTGTAAGAGACTGAATTGCTTGCTTCCGCTCCCCCTCTATCAGGGCGTGGTGGGCTCATGTAACGGTTACGCCGGATGCAAGAAGGACTGCTGTATTTAGGAGAGGTACTTCGAACGGGTCCAGAGTTGTGATGCCCGTAGGGGGTCAGCATCCACCTAGTTCAGGGGTAGGGGCTAGGCTAGAGTGGTAAAATGCTCAGAAGAATCCCGCAAAGAAGAAAACTTCGGATGTAATAAAAAGGATCATCCCGTACCGAAGACCTTTTTGAACCGGAGGTGTATGGTGACCTTGGAAAGTGCCTTCTCGGACAATGTCCCGTCATCACTGGTACATAGTAAGGATCGTCAAAACAAATCCTAATGTAGCTAGTGTAGTTGAATGGAAGTGGAATCAGATCGCAGTGCCAGATGTGAGCAGCAGGGCTCCGACTGCGCCGGTTAAAGGTCAGGGGCTGGGGTCGACTATGTGGAATGCATGTGCTTGGTGGGCCATTAGACGTTCTCTTGTAGATAGAGGCTAAGCAGAAGTACAAAGACATACGCTTGAATCATTGCAACAGCTACTTCTAATAAGGTTAAGAGGAAGAGCACTGTGGCTGTAAGAATGGCGACGGTAGGCATAATAGGGAGAAGAACAAATGCTCCAGTTGCAATAAGTTGAATTAGCAGGTGGCCTGCCGTGAGGTTGGCTGTAAGTCGGACGCCAAGCGCAAGAGGTCGAATAAACAAGCTAATAGTTTCGATAACAATCAGAACAGGAATTAGAGGGCCGGGAGTGCCTTCTGGAAGCAGATGTCCTAGTGCTGCGGTCGGTTGATTTCGCATACCAATAATAACAGTAGCTAGTCATAGGGGCACTGCGAATGCTATATTTAGAGATAGTTGTGTAGTTGGAGTAAATGTGTACGGCAGAAGCCCTAGCATGTTGATGGTAATAAGGAATACCAGCAGGGATGTAAATAGCATAGCTCACTTGTGACCTCCGGGGTTGATAGGAAGAAAGATTTGTTGGCTAACACGGTTAATGAATCACCCCTGAAGAGTAAGAAGGCGGTTGTTTAATCATCGGGAGGTTGGGGTCGGGAAGAGAATTCATGGAAGAACAATTGCCAGGGCAATTAAAGGAATTCCTATATAATTTGGGCTTGCAAATTGATCGAAGAAGCTTAGTATCATGGTCAGTTTCAGGATTCAGGTTTGGGTTTCTCGGCGCCCATTACTGTAGGTTCGTTAGTGAACTCGTGCGCCAAAACTTTTGGAGGGAGAATAATTAAAAATGTAAGTCATGAAAGGATTAAAATAAAAAATCAAGGGGCGGGGTTTAATTGAGGCATGTCACCAGAGGTGGGGCGGAGTCACCAAACTTCAGCTTAAAAGGCTGACGCTAGATCCTTTTAGCTTCCTGATGAGGCGTCTTCAATTATGAGTGATGATCAATTTTCGAAGTGTTCAAGAGGGACGGCTTCTACCACGATAGGCATAAAACTGTGGTTAGCTCCGCAAATCTCTGAACATTGCCCGTAGAATACTCCGGGCCGAGATGTAATGAAGGCGGTTTGATTGAGACGACCCGGTACAGCGTCCATTTTTACGCCTAGTGCCGGAACTGCTCAGGAGTGAAGTACATCTTCAGCTGTAACTAATACTCGCACAGGAGATTCTATTGGGACAACCATTCGATGATCAGTTTCCAGAAGTCGGAACTGCCCAGGGATGAGGTCTTGAGTGGGGACTATGTATGAGTCAAATCCTAGGTCTTCGTAGTCTGTATACTCATAGCTTCAGTATCATTGGTGCCCTACAGCTTTAATGGTTAAATGAGGGTCGTTAATTTCATCCATGAGGTAGAGGATTCGTAGAGATGGAAGTGCGATCATAATAAGAATGACAGCAGGGAGAATAGTTCACACGATTTCGATTTCTTGTGAATCTAGAATGTATTTGTTCGTGAGCTTGATAGAGACCATAGCTACGATGACGTAAAGAACTAAAGTACTAATTAAAAATACGATTATTAGTGCATGGTCGTGGAAGTGAATTAATTCTTCTATAACAGGGGAGGCCGCGTCTTGCAATCCTAATTGTGAGGGATGTGCCATTTAGCTCTGTCAAGGTGCGTGGGGGTTTAACCCACAATTTTGTCTTGACAAGACAAGGTAATATTTTACTAGCACCTCAAATTAAGAAAGTGTCAGAGTGGTTATGTGGTTGGCTTGAAACCATCCTACGGGGGTTCGATTCCCTCCTTTCTCGTTATTTAACTTGAACGAAAGCTGGTTCCTCAAAGGTGTGATAAGGGGGAGGGCATCCGTGAAGTCATTCTACGTTAGTAATAGTTAGCTCTACTGATGCTACTTCTCGTTTGGCGGCGAATGCTTCTCAAATAATAAACAAGAACATAATTACTGCGACAAGGGAGATTAGAGAGCCGATTGAGGATACTGTGTTTCAAAGAGTGTACGCGTCTGGGTAGTCGGAGTACCGTCGAGGCATTCCTGCTAGTCCTAGGAAGTGTTGAGGGAAGAATGTAAGATTTACCCCCACGAACATAACACCAAAGTGGATTTTTGTTCAGGTGCTGTGAAGGGTGTATCCTGTAAATAGCGGGAATCAGTGCACAAATCCTGCAACGATGGCAAATACTGCACCCATTGAGAGGACGTAGTGGAAGTGTGCTACTACATAGTATGTGTCATGGAGAACAATGTCTAGAGATGAATTCGCTAGAACAATACCTGTTAGACCGCCGACTGTAAATAAGAAGATAAAGCCTAGTGCTCAAAGCATAGGGGTTTCTCACTTAATAGCCCCTCCGTGCAGGGTGGCGAGTCAGCTAAAGACTTTTACTCCTGTGGGGATGGCAATAATCATTGTTGCAGATGTGAAGTATGCTCGAGTGTCTACGTCCATACCAACTGTGAACATGTGGTGGGCTCATACAATGAACCCTAGTAGTCCGATAGCCATCATAGCTCAGACCATACCCATGTACCCGAAAGGTTCCTTTTTACCGGCGTAGTAAGCTACAATGTGGGAGATCATCCCGAATCCGGGAAGAATAAGAATATAGACTTCGGGGTGCCCGAAGAATCAGAATAGGTGTTGATAAAGAATTGGGTCTCCTCCCCCTGCTGGGTCGAAGAAAGTAGTATTTAGGTTTCGGTCTGTAAGAAGCATAGTAATCCCAGCAGCTAGAACGGGTAGTGAAAGAAGTAAAAGTACTGCCGTGATTAATACAGCTCAGACAAATAGAGGTGTCTGGTATTGTGAAATAGCAGGTGGTTTCATATTAATGATGGTAGTAATGAAATTAATGGCACCTAGGATTGATGAAATCCCTGCCAGGTGAAGAGAGAAGATTGTTAAATCTACTGACGCTCCGGCGTGGGCAAGGTTTCCTGCTAGAGGGGGGTAGACTGTTCATCCTGTCCCGGCTCCTGCTTCAACACCAGATGATGCTAAGAGGAGAAGGAAAGAAGGGGGAAGGAGTCAAAAGCTCATATTGTTCATTCGGGGGAATGCCATGTCTGGGGCCCCTAGTATAAGAGGAACCAATCAATTCCCGAACCCACCGATTAGGATGGGCATTACCATAAAAAAGATTATTACGAATGCGTGAGCAGTAACGATTACGTTATAAATTTGATCGTCCCCCAGGAGTGCTCCTGGTTGGCTTAGTTCTGCTCGAATAAGGAGGCTAAGTGCTGTCCCTACCATTCCTGCTCAGGCACCGAAAATAAGATATAGGGTGCCAATGTCTTTGTGATTTGTTGAGAAAAATCAACGTGTAATTGCCACAGGTAGATTGGCCGAGGGCTTAGGCGGCGGATTGTAGCTCCGATGACAGAGGTTTAAATCCTCTTTCTACCAAGCTCTGTGGTGAAGTTCATGTCGGGTTGCAAGCCCGAAGACGTAGGTTGACGCCTGCCGGGGCTTTCCCCGCCTTTTACGGAGGCGGCGGGGAAAGTAGGCGGATGCTCGCTGGTTAGGGCGCTTAGCTGTTAACTAAGAGTTTGTAGGATCGAGGCCTTCCCGCCTAGAAAGGCTTTAGCTTAATTAAAGTGCCTGAGTTGCATTCAGGTGATGTGGGATAAAATCCCGCAAGTCTTAGCAGGGACTAGGAGATTTTCACTCCTGCTCGGAGCTTTGAAGGCTCATGGTCTAAATACTATCCTAAGTCTCTAGGTTAAAAGAGTAAAAACGGTTGGGGTAAGGGGAAGTAAGCAGGTAGCCGAAATGGTAGCTAAAGAGAGGGCTAGTGTTGACTGCTTGGCTTGAATTCGTCAGGGCGTGGTAGCGTAGGAGGTTTGTGGCGAGAGGGTAAGGGTGACGGCGTAGGTTAACCGTAGATAGAAGAAGAGGCTAATTAGAGCAGTAAGAGCAATTACAGTAGCGGTTAGCGCTAATCCTTGACTAGCAAGCTCCTGGATAATAAGTCACTTGGGTAAGAATCCTGTAAGGGGCGGCAGGCCGCCTAAAGACAGAAGAATAAGACAAGTTAAGGCTGCTATCGTAGGAGCTTTGGTCCAAGCTGAGGCTAGGGTGATAGTTTTCGTGCAGTTGATGTTGTTTAAGGTAAGGAAGGCTGCACTTGTCATGACAATATAAGTGATTAATGCAATGAGGGTCATTTGGGGGGCCATTTGTGATATTAAGATCATTCAGCCCAGGTGAGCGATTGAAGAGTATGCTAAGATCTTACGCAATTGGGTCTGGTTTAGGCCTCCTCATCCCCCAATAAGTGTTGACGAGAGTGCCAGTGTAGTAAGGAGAAGGGGGTGAGTGAAATTCGCTGTTTGCATGATCAGCGCTAGCGGAGCTAGCTTTTGTCATGTAGAGAGGATCAATCCAGTGGTGATAGTAATGCCTTGCAGTACTTCGGGCAGTCAAAGATGAAGAGGTGCTAATCCTACCTTAAGTGCCAGTGCAGTTATAGCTATGGCAGAGGTGAGGGGGTGAGACATGTGGTTAATGTCCCACTGGCCCATAATTCAGGCGTTGGTGGATGCAGCAAACAAGATCATGGCCGCCGCCGTCGCCTGAATAAGAAAATACTTGGTTGTGGCCTCTACTGCTCGGGGGTGATGCTTTTGGGCTATAAGAGGAATAATGGCCAGGGTGTTAATCTCTAGGCCTATTCAGGCAAGAAGCCAGTGTGAGCTTATGAAGGTGAGGGTGGTGCCCAGTCCCAAGCTCATAAGTAAAAGGGTGAGTACGTAGGGGTTCATTAGTATGGGAAGGATTTTAACCAACATGTTTGGGGTATGGGCCCAAAAGCTTATTTAGCTGACCTTACTAGAAAATGGTGTAGAGGAAGCACCCGAAGTTTTGATTTTCGGAGGAAGGGTTCAATTCCCTTATTTCTAAGGAGCTGAGGGGAGTTTAACCCCCGTGGTTCACTCTATCAAAGTGTCCCTTAGGCGTTCAGGCACAGTTCCGTTACAGTTGGGGTGGCAATCCCGCGGTAGCAAGAGGTACAGCTGTGTGTCATAAAATGAGGGCTAGTGTTAGAGGTAAGAAGTTTTTTCACACTAGGTGCATAAGTTGATCATACCGGAATCGAGGATAGGAGGCCCGCACTCATAAGAAGAGAGCAGATAGTAAAGCGGCTTTAATCATAATATTAATAGTTGTAAGTTCCGGAAGCATGGGTAAATTGGTTGCGCCTAGGAACAGAATGGCTGACAGTGTATTTATAAATAGAATGTTGGCATACTCAGCCAGGAAGAAGAGGGCGAACGGTCCGCCCGCGTACTCTACGTTGAAGCCGGACACTAATTCAGACTCTCCCTCGGTAAGGTCAAAGGGTGCCCGATTGGTTTCAGCTAGTGTTGAAACAAATCACATTGCTGCTAATGGTCAGGCTGGGGCAAGCAGTCAAATGCTTTCTTGGGTTACACTAAATATTGTAAGAGTAAAACCACCCGTGAAAACGATTGTGGAAAGAAGAATAAGTCCTAGTGCTACCTCATAAGAAATAGTTTGGGCTACTGCTCGGAGTGCTCCAATGAGAGCGTACTTAGAATTGGATGCCCACCCGGAGCCTAGGATGGAGTACACGGCGAGACTTGACAGTGCTAGAATGAATAGCATGCTTAGGTTTAAGTCTGTAACTGGGTGAGGCATGGGTAGAGGTGCTCACAGAGTAAGGGCCAGGGTGAGGGCTAAGGTGGGGGTGGCTAGGAAGAGAAATGGTGCGGAGGTAGAGGGTCGGACTGGCTCTTTAATAAACAGTTTAACCCCATCCGCAATAGGTTGAAGGAGGCCGTAAGGTCCTACAACATTAGGGCCTTTCCGTAGTTGCATATAGCCCAGTACTTTTCGCTCCACAAGTGTTAAGAATGCTACTGCTAGTAGTACGGGCACAATATAGGCCAGGGGGTTAACGATATGGGTAATGATAGTGCTTAGCATAAGTTAGAGGGAGGACTTGAACCTCCGGGGTGGAAGGCTTAGGCTTCCTGCATTTACCAGGCTCTGCCACTCTAGCGCGAATAAATAAGACGGCTCTTTTCTTGAGCCGTTGGATTGCTTATCCTTACCTGCTTTAGTTGATTTCAGCAGGTAGATATGGGGCTTGCTTCTAGCATAGGCCCCTTCACTCCGGTCCTTTCGTACTAGGGGTGATGGCTTTACAGATAGAAACCGACCTGGATTACTCCGGTCTGAACTCAGATCACGTAGGACTTTAATCGTTGAACAAACGAACCCTTAATAGCGGCTGCACCATTAGGATGTCCTGATCCAACATCGAGGTCGTAAACCCCCTCGTCGATAGGGACTCTGGGAGAGGATTGCGCTGTTATCCCTAGGGTAACTTGGTTCGTTAATCGGTTTTTCAACCGGATCATTTCAGTCAAAAATTTTGCGGCTTAGAGTTGCAATTCTCGGCTTAAGGGTTTTCCCGGTCTGCTTGGGAGCTTTACTTTCTCCCGTGGTCGCCCCAACCTAAGACTACATTACCATAAGGCTGCGGGTATTTAGGACTTGCTCAGTTCAGTCGCTTATTCACAGTTGGCTAGTGTCTAAAGCTCCATAGGGTCTTCTCGTCTTGTATATTTATGTCCGCTTCTGCACGGACAGATCAGTTTAACTGACTAGAAAAAAGAGACAGCTAGACCCTCGTTATACCATTCATACAGGCCTTCATTTAAAAGGCAATTGATTGCGCTACCTTCGCACGGTTAGAATACCGCGGCCGTTAAACTTAGAGTCACAGGGCAGGTGGGACCTCTTATACTTTGGAATGCAAGAGGCGATGTTTTTGGTAAACAGGCGAGGTCTGGGTTTGCCGAGTTCCTTTTTTTTCTTTAAGTCTTTCCTTGTTCTGGCACTCCTGTGTCGGGGTAACGATTCTGGGGAACATAGTTTTCTTGGTCAGAGGTGGCGGGTGTGTAGGGCCCTCTTTTGTTGGGTTCGTTGATTGTCGATGGTTGGTCCAATTTGACATACACTTGTGCGTGGAGAAGTTCATTCTTCTTGTTACTCGTTCCAGCATAGTCTCTTCCATGGGTGCATGGAGAGGCCCAATAAGGTTTAGGGGAGCAGATATTAAGATTAAATAAAAGGCTTTCTTTTGGCCGGAGCTTTAACGCTTTCAGATCAGATGGCTGCTTTCAGGCCCACTGAGACCCAAGGCCTTGTTTGGCAATATTCTTTTGTCTCCTAAAAAGGTTGTATCCTGTATCAGGGGAGCTGTACCTCCTCTGATTAACTCCTGCGAGTGAGCTCTTTGTCTTTTTTCGTAAAACTGGTGTGAGTCGGGCTAGGCAGGGCTGAACTTGTATTCATTTATTGGGCAACCAGCTATAACTTGGCTCGGTAGGTTTTTTGCCTCTACTCGGAGATCTTCCCACTCTTTTGCCACAGAGACGGGTTGGCCCATAGTTGGCTGTCTCGGAGTAGCTCGTCAAGTTTCGGGGGTGCAAACTAGAGTGCTCTTTGCTTGAGTTAACTTGCTGAATCATGATGCAAAAGGTACGAGAGGTGATCTCTGCTTCTCTGTGCTTTAATGGGTTATTTCATTTCTCTTTCAGCTTTCCCTTGCGGTACTTTTTCTATTGCTTCTGGGAATTCTTTTCTGTCGCCCATACTGGGAAGGTCAAATGATTTGGTTTCTATTTTTTTATTGTTAAGTAGGTAATTAGATTATTAATTTTGCTATATGGTTAGAGCTAGCTTTGTGGCTTAGGACGATCCAACTTGCATGGATGTGGACTCAGTGTAAGAGAGTTGCCTGACTATCTCGGCCACGCCCTAGTTATTCCAAGTGCACCTTCCGGTACACTTACCATGTTACGACTTGCCTCCCCTTTTTACATGTGTAGGGTTAAATTACTCGTGAATTAGGGTTGTTGGGGAGAGTGACGGGCGGTGTGTGCGCGCCTCAGAGCCGGCTTCAAAGGGGCACTCTATTCCCCTCTTACTGCTAAATCCACCTTCAAATAGTCTTTTCAGGCGACTTTCCGTTGGTAGCCTAAGTCAGGCAATGTAGCCCATTTCTTCCCACTCCGTGTGCTACACCTCGACCTGACGTTTTGGAGAGTCTCCATTTCGCTTACTTTTCCTTCACAGGGTAAGCTGGCGACGGTGGTATATAGGCGGAAAGGGCAAGGAGTGGTGAGGTTGAACGGGGGTTATCGGTTCTAGAACAGGCTCCTCTAGGGGGGTCTGAGGCACCGCCAAGTCCTTTGGGTTTTAAGCTGGTGCTCGTAGTTCCCTGGCGGATGCTAGTTGTACATTAGCATTAAAGTTTACGGCTAGGCATAGTGGGGTATCTAATCCCAGTTTGTGTCCCAGCTTTCGTGGCTTCTGGTAGGCGAAAATAAAGTCACTTTCGTGTAAGGGGTTTCAACCTCTGGGTGCGTATAACAGTTTGAGAGGTTTTCTGCTTTAGGGTAGAAAATTCCATAACCACTCTTTACGCCGCTTCAATCAACTAGGGTCTCTCGTATAACCGCGGTGGCTGGCACGAGTTTTACCGGCCCTCTTAGCTCGGACTAAGTCAAGCTTTCGCTTATGGCTTAATGTTTATCACTGCTGAATTCCCTTGGGGGTGTGGCTGAGCAAGGCGTTTTGGGCTACATAATTGTGCCTGATGCCGGCTCCCTATTTCCGGGTGGGAAGTTGGGGGCATCCTCACGGGACTGCGGAGACTTGCATGTGTAATTTGAGCTAAAGCTGATAGTAAGGCTAGGACCAAACCTTTGTGCTTACGGAACTTTTCAGGGTTCATCTTAGCATCTTCAGTGCTATGCTTTGATTTAAGCTACGTGAGC